TTCCACTTTACAGAGACACGCTATAACAATAGCCCAGTTTATAAAGGCCTCTTCTGGTTTGAAAAACCTCTTCTGACCTTTCTTTTCGATTATAAACGATGGAATCGCCCATTACGATACATAAAAAATAATAGATTTGAAAGGACTGCAAGAAAAGAAATGTCACAATATTTTTTTTATACATGCCGAAGTGATGGAAAAGAAAGAATCTCTTTTACGTATCCGCCTAGCTTGTCAACTTTTGGAGAAATGATACAAAGAAGGATGTCCCTGCCCACACTAGAAAAACTCTCTTCGGATGAACTGTACAATCATTGGGTTTATACTAACCAACACAAAAATAACAACTTAAACAACGAGTTTTTAAATAGAATTGAGGCTCTAGATACGGGATTTTTTTCTCTAGATATACTCGAAAAAAGTACTAGATTGTGTAATGATAAGACTATAAAATATTACTTGCCTAAAATGTATGATCCCATTTTGAATGGGTTATATCGGGGAACAATCAAAAAAAAAATTTCACCTTCAATCATAAATAAAATTTCGTTAGAAAATTTCATAGAGACAATGGAAATTAATAAGATTCATAGTCTCCTTCTTCCTGATACTGATTACCAAGAGGTTGAACAGAAAATAGACCGATTTGATAAAAAAACTTTTTCAACGGAAAATCGTCATTTATTTACTTTAATCAGTAAATTTGATAGAGAATCGGGATCGAGTTTAAATTGTAAGGGCCTCTCTTTATTTTCAGAAAAAGAACAAGGAAGGATTGGTTCAGAAAAAAGAGCCAAATTTTACAAATTTTTATTGAATACAATTCTAACTAGCCCTAATGGTCAAAAAACAAAACAAAAATTTGTAATAAAAGAAATCAGTAAAAAAGTCCCTAGATGGTCATACAAACTTATTACCGAATTGGAATTCCTGTCGGGCGCAGCTCATGAAGGCCTACCGTTGGATTATCATATACGTTCAAGAAAAAGGGATCATGTAATAATTTATAGGCCTACTAAACGTAGTCGCAAAGCAAGTGTCAAAAACTGGGTGTCTATTAGAGACTATTCGGAAGAATCAGATTTTCGTCGAGAATTTATCAAAGGTTCTATGCGTGTTCAAAGGCGTAAAACTTTTATTTCGAAATTGTTTCAAGCAAATGCGCATTCCCCCCTTTTTTTGGACAGAATAAAAAAATCCCCCCTTTTTTCTTTTAATATCCCTGAACAGATGAAATTTTTTTTTAGAAATTGGATGGTTAAAGGATCAGAATTTAAAGATTATACAGAGGAACAAAAAAAAAGACAAAAGGAAGAAGAAGAGAACAAAATAAAGGAAAAAACGTGGATAAAAATCGCGGAAGCCTGGGATTTTGTTCCATATCCACAAGCAACAAGAAGTTTAATTTTAATAATTCAATCTATTTTTAGAAAATATATTTTATTACCTTCATTGATAATAGTTAAAAATATTGGGCGTATTTTATTATCTCAACCCCCTGAGTGGGCTGAGGACTTCGATGAGTGGAATAGAGAAAAGCATATTATATGTACCTATAACGGTGTTCAAGTATCAGAACTTGAACTTCCCAGAAATTGGTTTAAAGATGGTATTCAGATAAAAATAGTATTTCCTTTTTATTTGAAACCTTGGCACAGATCCAAATTGAGGCCCTATTTTTCTTCTTATAAAGATCTAAAGAAAGAACAACAAAAGTTTTCTTTTTTAACGGCTTGGGGAACGCAAACTACCCTTCCCTTTGGTTCTGTCCCCCCCAAAACTTCCCTTTTTAAGCCTATTTTTAAAGAACTTAAAAAAAAAATTCGAAAAACGAAAAATAATCATTTTCGAGTTCTAAGCGTTTTAAAAGAAAGAACAAAAAATTTTCTACAAGATTCAAAAGAACCAAAAGGGGTGGTTATCAAAAACGTTTTATTTCTGTTTATAAAAATTATAAAAAAAATAAAAAAAGAACTCTTAAAAGTACATTCAACTCGATTATTTATATTGAGAAAGGTGTATGAATCCGGCGAAACTAAACAAAAAAAAGATTCTATAATTAGGAATAAGATAATTCACGACTCGTTTAGAAAAATTAAATCTACAGATAATACAAATTATTCACTGAGAGAAAAAAAAATTAAAAATCTGGCTGATAGAACAAGCACAATCAGAAAGAAAACAAAGAGTCTTACAAAAGAAAAAAACAGCAACGCCAAGAAAAGAAGTAGTCCTAACAAAACAAGTTATAGTTATAATGGAAAAGAAAAATCACCAAAAATTTTTTGGAAAATATTAAAAAAAAAAAAAAGAAGAAATCGATTAATCTATAAATTAGATTTGTTTATAAAAATTTTCATTAAAAGAATATACATCGATATCTTTCTATGTATCATTCATATTGCCAGAATTCCTACACAACTAGTTCTTGAATCAAGAAATTTTTGTTTTGATAAATACATTTACAATAATAAAACAAACCAAGAAATAAAAAATAAAAAAAACAAAAAAGAAATTAACTTTATTTCGACTCTAAAAAGTGAACTTTACAATATTAAGAATAGTAAGAGGAATTCACATCTTTTTTTTGACTTATCCTCTTTATCACAAGCATATGTATTTTACAAATTATCACAAACCCAAGTTAGTAATTTGTATAAGTTAAGATCCATTTTTGAGTATCATGTAACTCCCGTTTTTCTTAAGACTGCAATAAAAAATTATTTTGTAACACAAGGAATGTTTCATTCCGAATTAAGACATACAAAACTTTCAAGTTCTGAAACGAATCAATGGAAAAACTGGTTAAGAGGTCATTATCAATACAATTTATCTCAGATTAGATGGTTTGAATTAATACCACAAAAATGGCGAACTACAATAAATGAAGGTGGTATTACCCAAAATAAAGATTTAACAAAATGGAATTCGTATGAAAAAGATCGATTACTTTATCACAAAAAACAAAAGGATTTTAAAGTATATCCATTACCAAACCAAAAATATAATTTTCCAAAATACTATATATACAATCTTTTATCATATAAATCTATTAATTCTGAAATTAAGAAGTCCTCATATATTATTTATGGATCACCATCAGAATTAAATAACAACCAAAAAATTACTTTTAATTACAACAATTATAAACAAAATTTATTTGAAAGCCTGGAGGAAATTCCTATCAATCATTATCTAGAAAAGGTCGATATTATGTATATGCAAAAAAATCCAGATAGAAAATATTTTGATTGGACAATTCTAAATTTTTTTCTAAGACAAAAAATGGATATTGAGGCCTGGACCAAAATGGATTATAGCAGTAATATAAATACTAAGCTTGGAAGTAAGAATTACCAAAAAATTGAGAAAATGGATAAAAACGATATTTTTTATCTGATGATTCATCAAAATTTAGAAATAAATCCAATCAATGACAAGAAACTCTTTTTTGATTGGATGGAAATGAATGAAGAAATCCTAAACTCAATATCGACAAATCTGAAACTTCCGTTCTTCCCAGAATTTGTGCCACTTTATAATGTATACAAAATAAAACCATGGATTATACCAAGCAAATTACTTCTTTTAAATTTAAATAAAAAGAAAAACATCAATGAAAAGAAAAAATTCCATTTTTTTAGACCATCGAATGAAAAAAGATATTCTGAATTAATGAATCGAAATCAAGAAGAAAAAGAACCCGCGGGCCGAAGAGGCCTTGGATCATATTCACAAAACCAAGATAAAATGAAAAAACAATATAAGATCCGAAATAAGATGAGACCAGAAATAATTTTCTTACGGAAACACTATTTGCTTTTTCAATGGATAATAGACGATGGTTTAATTCCGAATTTAACTGAAAGAATGATCAATAATATCAAGATATATTGTTACTTGCTTGGACTGATAAATCCAAGAGATACTACTATATCGTCTATTCAAAGGAAAGAAATAAATCTGGATATAATGGTGATTCGAAAAAAATTGACTCCTATAGAATTGAATAAAAAGGGGATATTTTTTATCGATCCCATTCGTTTGTCTGTAAAAAACGACGGATACTTTATTATATATCAAACCGTAAGTATATCGTTGGTTCATAAAAGTAAGTACCAAACTCCTCAAAGATATCGAGAACAAAAAAGATATATCAATAAAAATAAATTGGATGAATCTATCCCAAGATATCAAATAATAATTCGAAAGAGAGACAAAAAACATTATGATTTTATCGTTCCTGAAAAGATTTTATCATCTAGACGTCGTAGAGAATTGAGAATTATAATTTCTTTTAACTCAAAGAATATAAATAGTGTGGATAAAAATCGAGTATTTTGTAACAAAAAGAACATAAAAAACAGGAATACTTTTTTGGATCAAAAAAAGCATCTTGATAGAGATAAAAATGAATTAATTAAATTAAAGTTATTTCTTTGGCCTAATTATCGATTAGAAGACTTAGCTTGTATGAATAGATATTGGTTTAATACCAATAATGGAAGCCGTTTTAGTTTGTTAAGAATATATCCACAATTAAAAATTGGTTGATGGTACATTTTTCCTATATATTCTGTACCATATAGAAAAGCAAACAGATGCACATATGCCCTGTCTTACGTCCCAGTCTAATATTAGATCTTTTTTATTTAATACTAAGTCAATGACGTATCAATTTGTTTGGATAAAATCTATAAAATAAACGAATATATGGAATATTCCGAATTTTCGGTCTAAATTATTTGACGTTGTAAGTGTAAAAACGTACCATCTACTTTTTTATCCCTGTCCAACTAAAATTAAAATTCTTGTGTATACTAATTACTACATTAAAATGACTAATATTATTATTACTGATCAAATAAAATATTTTATATGTAAATTAAAGGGTAGAAGGAGCTTTTTTATGATAAAAAATCCATTCAGTGCAATTATTTTGAAAGAGGAAAACGAAGACAACAAGGGGTCTGTTGAATTTCAAGTAGTGAGTTTCACCAATAGGATACGGAGACTTACTTCACATTTGGAATTGCACAAAAAAGACTATTTATCTCAGAGAGGTCTACGTAAAATTCTAGGAAAACGTCAACGGCTGCTCGCCTATTTGTCAAAAAAAAATAGAGTACGTTATAAAGAATTAATCGGACAGTTGGAGATTCGAGAAACAAAAAATCATTAATTTGAAGAGTCGTTTTGAATTTTCGCTTAAATTTTGATGAACCTCTTTTCGCTTTCAGCAATTCATGGAAGAATGAATCGGGAAAAACTTATGACTGCACCAGCTACACGAAATGACCTTATGATAGTCAATATGGGCCCTCAGCACCCATCAATGCACGGCGTTCTTCGACTCATTGTTACTCTAGATGGTGAAGATGTTATTGACTGTGAACCGATATTGGGTTATTTACATAGAGGAATGGAAAAAATTGCGGAAAACCGAACAATTATACAATATTTACCGTATGTAACACGTTGGGATTATTTAGCTACTATGTTCACTGAAGCAATAACTGTAAATGCACCAGAGCAGTTAGGCAATATTCAAGTGCCTAAAAGGGCCAGCTATATCAGAGTCATTATGTTAGAGTTAAGTCGTATAGCTTCGCATTTGTTATGGCTTGGCCCTTTTATGGCAGATATTGGCGCACAGACCCCCTTCTTCTATATTTTTCGAGAAAGAGAATTGATATATGACCTATTCGAAGCTGCTACCGGTATGCGAATGATGCATAATTATTTTCGTATTGGAGGAGTCGCTGCTGATTTACCTTATGGCTGGGTAGATAAATGTTTGGATTTTTGTGATTATTTTTTAACAAGAGTTACTGAATATCAAAGGCTTATTACACGGAATCCTATTTTTTTAGAGCGAGTTGAGGGAGTAGGCATTATTGGCGGAGAGGAGGCAATTAATTGGGGTTTATCGGGACCAATGCTACGAGCTTCCGGAATACAATGGGATCTTCGAAAGGTTGATCATTATGAGTCTTACGATGAATTTGATTGGGGAGTTCAATGGCAAAAGGAAGGGGATTCATTAGCTCGTTATTTAGTACGAATCGGTGAAATGACAGAATCAATAAAAATTATTCAACAGGCTTTAGAAGGAATTCCGGGGGGGCCCTATGAGAATTTAGAAATCCGGCGCTTTGATAAAGTATGGGATCCCGAATGGAATGATTTTGACTATCGATTTATCAGTAAAAAACCTTCTCCTACTTTTGAATTGTCAAAACAAGAACTTTATGTGAGAGTCGAAGCCCCAAAAGGAGAATTAGGAATTTTTCTGATAGGAGATAAGGGTGTTTTTCCTTGGAGATGGAAAATCCGACCACCGGGTTTTATCAATTTGCAAATCCTTCCTCAATTAGTTAAAAGAATGAAATTGGCTGATATTATGACAATACTAGGTAGCATAGATATCATTATGGGAGAAGTTGATCGTTAAAATGATAATAGATACAACAGAAGTACAAGCTATCAATTCTTTTTTTAGATTGGAATCCTTAAAAGAGGTATATGAGATCATATGGATGCTTGTCCCTATTTTTACTCCTGTATTAGGAATCACAATAGGTGTACTAGTAATTGTTTGGTTAGAAAGAGAAATATCTGCGGGGATACAACAACGTATTGGCCCTGAATACGCCGGGCCTTTGGGAATTCTTCAAGCTTTAGCAGATGGTACAAAATTACTTTTCAAAGAGAATCTTCTTCCATCAAGAGGAGATACTCGTTTATTCAGTATCGGACCATCCATAGCAGTCACATCAATTCTACTAAGTTCTTTAGTAATTCCTTTTGGATATCGCCTTGTTCTAGCCGATTTAAGTATTGGTGTTTTTTTATGGATTGCCATTTCAAGTATTGCTCCCGTGGGCCTTCTTATGTCAGGTTATGGATCAAATAATAAATATTCCTTTTTAGGTGGTTTACGGGCTGCTGCTCAATCAATTAGTTATGAAATACCATTAACTCTATGTGTGTTATCAATATCTCTACGTGTGATTCGTTAAGACATAAAATTTCCTCTATGTCTTTTCTTTCTAGGAAGGAAATTTCATGAGTTGAATATACCTTTTTATTTTTTATTCATCATTCGGGTTGATGAACTAAACCAGATAGTTATATGAGTGAAAAAAACAGTTTCTTACTTTGCAGTAAAAAGATTCAGTCTCATTTCCTATGTACAAGTGTTAAGTGAAAGTAAACATAAGCATTATATACTATACTATTTACCCCAAGATTGAGTGATTAGTCATCATGACTTGAAGCGGGTTCAAAAGGAGCAACTATCTAGGGATTTTACTAGCTATTAACAGACATGTATTACCCTAATGAGCGGGGGGGTCCTTTTGACCAAAAAGGGTGGATAGTTAGGAACACCAAGGTACACAAAGGATTCGTAATAGAGATTATGTAAGTTATTCAACAGGATTTTTCTGTTCATACTGCATAGCATAAAAGGGATTCTAATTGGGGCTTTATGTTGGT